GTTCGTTACCAAAATGGGTACTCTCAGGTCATCGGGTCAATAGACGCCTGTTGGCATTCCACCCCTCCTTCTACTTTCAGGGCCTATTCGAAAGATAATCCAGTACTTCTTGATCGTTAATATATGAACTGGTTGTTCGCTGTTCAAGAATTCTTGTTTGGGCAGTTCCTACCATCCATACATAGTGTTTTGATCTAAGATTTCAAATTTTCCGTGTTTCAGCAGTAACATATTGTTCGATGGAGCTAAGGTACAAAATATGGAAGAAAGCAGTGTTTCTACCACTCTACCACACAGCCAATTATGTTCCACTTAATCCCTCTTTCATAGCCACATATCTTTTCGGTTAAGGAATGGAAAATCTTTCTCCTGTTACATGAATCCTATTTTAATTTCATCCGGGAAAATCCACCTTTTTCTTAACAATGTCTTTGTCATTTGATCCAATAGCGTTCCGTTAGATAGGAACAGATTTGATAAATACTGATAACTCTTGGATAGAGTATTAGAACGGAAAGATCCATTAGATAATGAACTCTTGATTCTAAGCCATCTCTGGCGATTGATCAACAATTCGAAGTGCTTTTCTTGTGTATTCTTGATAAACCAGCGTTTATATATAGATGTAGGAGGATCTGTTTGGGAAGTAAGAAGCCCTTTTGATATCTCTTCATCTGCGAATAATTTTCGATGTAAAAACACAGAGCCAGGGGGCTGATCTTTGAATAGGAAAAAGAGTGGATCTGCAGGGTCCCAAATGAATTGGCTTGTTCGAAAAAGGCCTTGTTCTTTGGAAGATCTATCTCGTGTCTGGTATTGCATGGTTCCATTCTGCAAGAACTCCGAATCATTCTCTTGAAGCTCATCTTTTTCACTATAAATGATCCGCTTGCCCCGAAATGGCCTGGACCAATAGGGAAATCCCAATTCATTGGGCCCTTCGATACAATCAAATAGAAAGCCCCAAGGGTGCCATATTCTAGGAGCCCAAACTATGTGATTGAATAAATCCTCCTCTCTCTGTTGCGGGTCAAGGGCTCCTTCCCCCTCCCCTTCTTCAAACTCTGATTCGTATTTTTCATAGAGAAATCTCTGATCAAAGATAGAACAAGATTCATTTTGCATCATATCTAAGGGATTCTTCGGTTCGGACCGAAGAAGCAATGTAACTCTATCATTCTCAAATGGACTGCAATCTTTTTCTGTCCGTGAAGATCTCACCAGAGCGCCTTCTACTTCTAATAGGCCATGAACTAGATCCGAATCGTTCTCAACGAGTCCATAAGAAGTGATCCCATTTTTTTCATCGGGTCCAGGTAGAGACCAAATATCTTGAGCGACCGATCCGGCAGAACAACTCAAAATATAAAGAAGTATAGTTAATTTCTTAATGCTCGTTCCAAGTTCGAAGTACCATTTRTACAAATAAGAATCCCCTTCGTTACACGATTTCTTCTTCATATAGATAGATATAGGATCTATGGGGCAATTACTTAGAAGTACATTTTGTGCTACAGCCCTTCCTATCTTATAGGAAAGGATCCCATGATCCTGAACTGATCTTACCTGGGATCGCAAATCCCAAGTTTTTCTATGAAGAGCGGATCTAATTGTATTAGTATCTAGAATTGATTTCTTCTGTGTAATACTAATTGATAGGGCCTCATTGGTAAGTGCTACAAGATCTCTTGCATTGGAACCCATGGTTATGGAACCTAATCCATTAGTATGGAACATTTTCTTTTCCAAGTGAAATCCCCTAGTATATGAAAGAGTGAAAAAGTGCTTTCGTTGTTGTGGAATAAGAAGCCTTCGTATCTTAATGCACGTATTTAATTTATTCGGAGCTAGTAGAGCGGGATCCACCTTTTTGGGAATATGAGTCGAAGCAATAAGAAGAATATTTCTAGTGGAACATCTTTCAGAGAGATGGTTCACTAATATACCGAAGGATAAGTAATTCGACTCATTCACATCCAGATCATGAATGTTTGGAATCCATATTATGCAAGGAGACATTGCTTTTGCTAATTCAAATTGAAGGGTGATATAAAATAGGTCTATTTCCGACATCATATCCATAGTTAGCGCATTCATCATAGTTAGCAGTTTCAGCTCCGTATCAAGGTCACGATCGATATCGTCACTAGCATCAATATTGTCACTAGCATCAATATCGTCACTATCATCAATAAGAAAACCTTTAGGCTTGTTATCCAGGAACTTGTTCAGAAATACCGTAATGAAAGGAACATAGGAGTTTGTCGCTAGGTATTTGACCAAATAGGATCGTCCAGTTCCTATAGAACCTATCACTAAAACCCCCCTAGGGGGGGATAAGGCTAAGCGGAGCGAAAAGGGTTTTCCACGAGATAGGAAATTCAAAGTATCAGTCCCACACGAAGTTTGTGAATAAGTAATTCTCTGATAATGAGCAAGGAATACCCGTCTTTCTGCTAAACAGGATGTATTAAACTCATAATTCAATAGATACTTTTTATGAATGTCAACTAAGGATCGTAAGTAAATTGATCCCGGTTGTTCAATCATTTGATAACCAGAGTTATTTTTTGATAAATGATCACTATAAGTCAGACTCAATAGAATTTGATCAATCCTTTTTTCTGTCGTTAAGGCGGAGAACTGAACCAAGAATTCTCTTTCTTCATCATCAATCGACTCACTGTTCGCGACCCAGGATTCTATTTTATCATCAATCCAATCCTCATTCACGTTTTTTATTTTTCTTATCAATGAATAGATCTCTTTACTTGTATGACTTAGATGTCTCGTATTTATCGAAAAAGTGATTCTATTGATGGGATTTGGGATGAGATCGATGAGATTTATATTAAAATATTTCTTCTTAGAACGTATTGATTTGACCCCATAAGCGGGATCAAGCATGTTGCCGACAGAAGCCCGTATTTCTTCTAGAGAATCTCCTAATTGTTCCAGAGCAACTAGAAAGAGATTCTTTAACCAGAAAGAATTCGGTGCAGATGTAGGATACCTATCCAGAAGTTTTCGCAACTCAATCATAGATGATGGAATCATCAAAGATTTGACCCTTTCTAACTCTGTTTGTAACTCACTATAGGCCCGGGAAACAAAGAGAAGATGTGTACGAACGAGATATCCAGCAAGAAGAAGAAGGAAAAGTATTAAATAGAGGAACTCCCAAACATTTAGCGATCTCAGATGGGTCAATATCAATGGTGACTCATTATTTTGATGAATCAGTTCTTCGGACAGAAGAAGATTATGTAAACACTTACTCGAAATCTCACTTATCAGATTCCATTGTGGAAGACACCATTTTTTCTGAAGAATTCGCCATAATATACCTGATCCATGCATAATATCATGAAAAATGGATACAAAATTTTGACTGCTACTTAGTATTGGCAATAGTTCTGAAAAAGTATCTAAAAATATCAAATTTAGATATTTGTACCCTGCCGAAGTAAGGAACCATGGCATATATGTTTGGAATAGATTCCATTTTGAGAGAGTTGAAAAAGCACTATCTCGTTGAAAGGTTCTATACATTTGACCTTTCTCAACGCATTTATTTAGACAAAGACTCTGTTTTTTCCTCTTTTCGGATGGTAAATATTTAGCAGAACATGGAGTGTGAATCCAACCCATGTTTGAATTGAGATACTGATGCAAGTTCTTCCCTTCTGAATAAGATAGATTCATATCTGAAAGAGGTTGACAATAAGTTCTTTCAAAATTGACTATTTGTCCCTCTGTTAGAGGTGTTCCAGAAATGTCTGCGATCGAGTAAATAGTTCTACGAATGAATGGATCATATCGACTTGTAAAATTGAAAGATTTGGACAAGTTATACGTTTCGTCACCACTTTGTGGAAAATCATTAGGTATGAATATGTTAGATACCTGTGACTCGATTGGTGAAATAGTCTCTCTCCCCCAAAAAGCATGTTTTTTTTTACCAACGCGCAAAGAAAATATTTTGTTGCGAATGAACAAGATATTGAGGAATTGTCCATACGTAAAATAAGAATTATTGATACGGGGCTTTTCCACAGAAAATGGAAATATTGTGTTACAATAGAAGCAGAAGTGATGTGGATTATTCAAGAATCGAAGTTGATTTGCTTTATAAAAATAAAAAGAAGATATCAATGAACTTCTATAAAATGGTTTCAGGGGATTCAGCCAATTGTCTTGATTGTGGAATATCATTGAGAAATAGGAATCCGTGTTATCAAAGGATTTCCTGCGATTATTGATAGTATGGAATGAGTCAATCATCCACTTTGGTATCTTATTGAACAAAAAGGGTCTTCCTCCAGTGATCAATAATTTAAATTTTTGGGAAGGATAATGATCATCCAATAAGAAGGGTTTCCATTTTTTCAAATATTGAAGACCTATTGATTCTAACAACTGATTGCAGAGTTGATCATCCGGGCCTTTCAATTCATAGATGTAGATCTCGGACCTATGAATGGGAATATTCCCGAAACTCACACATAAAAAGGGAAGTGAGTTAGACAAAAATAAAAGCAACTTGGACAAAAAGAAACGAAGTGGCTTAGACAAATCTTTTGTGTCGATAACCTCAGACCAATCAATCAAATATTGATTAATACGTAATTGATCAAACACTATTTGAAAGCGGCTCTTCTGCTCATAAACGAAAAGTTCCAAATGTTCCCGAAAATCCTTGATCCTATTGGACCATTTGTATCTATATGCATCAGGATCCCTATTCATGGATCTCTCGGTTCTAGAAATAAAGATAAGAGGATCAAACCATTTCTTCTGACTCTTTTTAAAATTCGATAAATGTTGGTTGATCGTATATTTCATTATAGTTCTATGATTCAGAGTATCCTTTCTTCTTTGATCCCTTTGAATTCCATATTCTAAGTTGCGAGCGGATCTATTCATTAAAAAGAATCGATTCAATACATTTCTTATGTATACATAGGTACTATATTGTATTTGAATCAGATTTAGGATCAATCTATATTGATTGACTGCCTCCATTATGTTGTTGCTAGCAAATACCACCATTTTTTGTTTTGGATTTTCCAAATCATTCCCACAGGAGATCCGGACCCATTTTTTTAGGATCCTTCGAGAAAAAGATTCATTCTCTTCATAAAAAATAGGAGGTAGAACCAATAAAGATTTATTTTTCAATTCATCCCCGGCCTCATTCAAGAATGGTTTTTGATCCAATCCGTAGGAATCAATAGAAAAGGAAAATCCCTTATGATACATCAGACCCGGCTCGGTTATTGATAGAGTGAATAGATCTGCCATTTCTTGTTGAAATCTTTCTTCTGATTCAAAATCGTGGTGTAAGGTGTATCCTCCCCCGTTCCGGTCATTAAATAAATCAAAAAATATATTTTTGTTCAAGAATGAAATCTTATTGGAACTGTCCATGTACGGTTCATACTTCAGAACCCTATCACACCCCGTATCTGATGAAATAGGATGAATTGAGACAGTATTTTGTAAATACGTAATTATCTTGAATATATTAACCAGTTCTTTATTTTCCGATCGCCTGCAAGGGACAAAAGAAAGATCTTGTTGTTTCTTCAACAATTTATGATCTCTAGTGGACCTCTCCATAGGATTCGAACCCAGATAAAGTTCTGACCATCTATCAGATAAAAAAGAACGAACGGATCTTGTAGGATTCCCAATAAATTCTTCGATTTCTTCCGGAAGCAGATGATTAATCATCTGCTTCTTACGTTCCTTGAATAGCCGGGACATTGAGGAATATCCAGAATTAGGGAATCGGTCTGATTCTATCTCTGTTCCTTCCGTTTGAAGAAAGGAAGGATCCCAAAGAATCGATCTTTCTTTTAGTGGTTGAATCTCTCTTTGATTGATCAATGTGTGATATTCCGAATCCTCATTACTAATGGAATCCAAATGATCTCTGGATTGATCAAAGGATCCTTTCCGTTGGCTAGAATCCGCTACTGGAACGAAACTGGATCGTGTGAAATCATATTGAATATTTGACGACACATTCCGTACCTTTCTAAAAAACCGCTCCTTGTTTACCAAACACACGTTGTCTAACCAAATCAAATTATCTCTCGATACGTTCCTAAAAAAATATGATTCGTGAGGATTCTTCCCCCAAAGATCCTGGCTAAATTGCCACATATGAAATTGAGCACAATTTTGCAAAGAAATAGCCCACTTGTTTCTCGAGAAGAGATGATAAACATGCTCAATATCATTTGATTTAATAGTTGACCCAGCCTTTTGTTGTTTGAAGAAACGATCCACTTCGGTTGGTATTTTTTCACGAAAAGGAGACATGAGATAAGAAATCCAGTGTTTCACTAAAATTTCTAATAGCGGTCCCGAATTCAAGTTGATTATATTTCGGCTCTTCCTCATAGAAAGACGATCAAACAATTCCCAATCACGGTCCTTGCGGATCGGATCATCCATATAATATACAAAAAGAAACTCCAGATATTTTATATCTTTCTCTTTTAATAAGATCTCAATTCCAGCGGCGGTTTCATTAGATATCTTACAACTAGAATCCCTATTTTTTGTGATCCAGTTTCTCCACCACCGTAAACCCCAGTTAGATTCAGGCATGCTATACTTTTTATTTATTGGGAGAATCCAAGTACTCTCTTTCGGATTCATAAAACAACTTTCAGAAATCTTTTTTCCTTTTGGAAGATGGAGGAGCGAAACAATCAACCTATTGATATTGGAAGACCCAACCGATTCTTCCAACGTATCATTTATGGGTCCAATGGAATTCATAGGTATAGGAAGAAGCCCCCTCCAATAGAGATTTTTTCTTTCGACCATATTTCGATTGTTAATACGATATATAAGGACCGCTACTACAAAGAGTATTACACCCTTGATCGTGAAATATCGATTGCTTGTTGAACACTGTGAATTGCGTGAAAGTAGGATACTCAAAATTCGGGGGTCAAAGAGTTTTAGAAAACGTTCTTGGTGAAAAAAAATGTGAATGAAAGACCCTACCGAATTGAATTGAGTCCATGAATCTAAGAAATAGTGATAATTCTTGATCTCTCTCAATATATCTCTCAATTCGAAAATCCAGGATTTTAATGGATGTTCTTTCATTGATTCCTCCTAAATCGCATTGATTTATACTAAAGATTTAATTTTTATTGGAATTTGGTTATTCACCATGTACGAGGATCCCCGCTAAGCATCCATGGCTGAATGGTTAAAGCGCCCAACTCATAATTGGCGAATTCGTAGGTTCAATTCCTACTGGATGCACGCCAATGGGACCCTCCACTATTGAAATTGGCTCTGTATCAATGGAATCTCATCATCCATACATAATGAATCCATGTGGTATATTCATATCATAATATATGAACAGTAAGAAGTAGCATTATTATTGAGACTAGAACTCATAGGGAAGAAAATCGATTTATGGATGGAATTAAAAATGCAGTATTTACAGACAAAAGTATTCGGTTATTGGGGAAAAAAATATACTTCTAATTATAATGTCGAATCAGGATCGACTAGGACAGAACTAAAGCATTAGATTGAACTCTTCTTTTCTTTGGTGTCAAGGTAATAGCTATGAATAGTCATCGACTTCCGGTAAAGGGTCGAAGAATGGGACCTATTATGGGACATACAATGCATTACCGACATATGATAATTACGCTCCAACCGGGTTATTCTATTCCACCTCTTAGAAAGAAAAGAACTAAAATCAAAATACTTAATAGCATGATGATACATTTATACAAAACTTCTACCCCGAGACGCAATGGAACCGTAGACAGTCAAGTGAAATCCAATCAACGAAATAATTTGATCTACGGACAGCATCATTGTGGTAAAGGTCGTAATACCAGAGGAATCATTACCGCAAGGCATAGAGGGGGAGGTCATAAGCGTTTATACCGTAAAATAGATTTTCGACGGAATGAAAAAGACATATATGGTAGAATCGTAACCATAGAATACGACCCTAATAGAAATGCATACATTTGTCTCATACACTATGGGGATGGTGAGAAGAGATATATTTTACATCCCAGAGGGGCTGTAATTGGAGATACCATTGTTTCTGGTGCAGAAGTTCCTATAAAAATGGGAAATGCCCTACCTTTGAGTGCGGTTTGAACTATTGATTTACGTAATTGGAAGTAACCAATTAGGTTTACGACGAAACCTATAAATAGATCACTGATCCAATTTGAGTACCTCTACAGGATAGACCTCAACAGAAAACTGAAGAGTAACGGCAGCAAGTGATTGAGTTCAGTAGTTCTTCATATAAAATTATTGACTCTAGAGATACAGTAATATGGAGAAGACAAAATTGTTTCAAGCACCGATAGAGCCGGAAGCACCCCTTTTTTCAAAGCAAAGAGAGGAGGATAGGTTATTCACATTTCATTTGATGGTCAGAGGCGAATTGAAAGCTAAGCAGTGGGAATTATAAAGATTCCCCGGAAGAAAAATAGAGATGTCTCCTACGTTACCCATAATATGTGGAAGTATTGACGTAATTTCATAGAGTCATTCGGTCTGAATGCTACATGAAGAACATAAGCCAGATGACGGAACGGGACCTAGGATGTAGAAGATCATACCATGAGTGATTCGGCAGATTTGGATTCATATGGATATCCACCCAGGTGGTACTTCATTGTACGATATATATAAGATCCATCTGTATAGATATCATCATATACATCCAGAAAGCCGTATGCTTTGGGAGAAGCTTGTACGGTTTGAGAAGGGGTTTTTATTGATCAAAAAGAGGAATCTACTTCAACCGATATGCCCTTAGGCACGGCCATACATAATATAGAAATCACACTTGGAAAGGGTGGACAATTAGTTAGAGCAGCGGGTACTGTAGCGAAACTGATTGCAAAAGAGGGGAAATCGGCCACATTAAAATTACCTTCTGGGGAGGTCCGTTTGATATCCAAAAACTGCTCATCAACAGTGGGACAAGTGGGGAATGTTGGGGCGAATCAGAAAAGTTTGGGTAGAGCCGGATCCAAGCGTTGGCTAGGTAAGCGTCCTGTAGTAAGAGGAGTAGTTATGAATCCTGTAGACCATCCCCATGGGGGTGGTGAGGGGAGAGCCCCAATTGGTAGAAAAAAACCCACAACCCCTTGGGGTTGTCCTGCACTTGGAAGAAGAAGTAGAAAAAGGAATAAATATAGTGATAATTTGATTGTTCGTCGCCGTAGTAAATAGGCGATAAATTATATTTATTAGTCTTTACAAAAAAATAAGGAGCA